CCGACTCGTAGTATGAATTAATTAATAAAGAACTAATAACCAACTCATCGCTTCGCATTATCTGGATCTAAAGAACTAGTCAAAATAGAAAATCTAAATAAAGATATGATATATTGGTGATATAATTATAGCAACTGAAATATTGCATAAAAAAGAAAGAAAAACGAATCTGATTATGAGTTGTAAAGCAATAAGAATATACGGATAAATGAAGGGGTGAAAGAAAGAGAGAAAAAGAGTATCAATGATATAGAATTCTAATATGTAAAGGTCTATGGGTCATCTCATAAAAGGTAGTGTAATAAAGCATCAATATTAATTAATCCACAATTAGATGAATATATTCCTAGAACAAACAAATCCAGAGCCCCGAGTCAATAAAAACTGAGAAGGTTGATTCAAGAAAAAATCAAATCTTATTTAAAATCTTATTAGAGAGGCTCCATTGTAGAATTCAGACCTAACCATTAATAGAGAAGCGATGGGAACGACGGAACCTGTGAATACCTAAGATTTTATTAAAAACAAATCTTAATGATTCATTGGGTGGGATGGCGGAACGAACCAAGAACCAATCCATTTTTTTTTGAGGAGTCATGGGCTAACCCTACATTACATCTGAAATTGATAAAGAAAGAGTAAATATTCGCCCGCGAAAATTTTGTTGGCCAATCCGATATGATAATAAAAAGAAAAATAAAGATTCGTTAGAACCTTATAACAAAACAACATTATCTAGTTATATATGGATAGCAAGAATTGTCTATAAGAATACATGTTTAGTTATATATCAAAACAAGATATACAAATTTCCAATAGACCAATAGATTCTATGGAATCTCAAAAAATCCCGCGATTCTATTATATTATTCATTAAACATATGTATATTATTGTATATTATTTTATCGGTTAAATCTATTTATTTTATTTTTGAATCGCTTCATTCGCGAGGAGCCGTATGAGGTGAAAATCTCATGTACGGTTCTGTAATAGAGATGGAATTGAGAAACAACCATCAACTATAACCCAAAAAGAACCAGATTCCGTAAACAACATAGAGGAAGAATGAAAGGAATATCCTATCGAGGTAATCATATTTGCTTCGGAAGATATGCTCTTCAGGCACTTGAGCCCGCTTGGATCACATCTAGACAAATAGAAGCAGGGCGGCGGGCAATGTCACGAAATGTCCGCCGGGGTGGACAAATATGGGTACGCATATTTCCAGACAAACCGGTTACAGTAAGACCTACCGAAACGCGTATGGGTTCGGGAAAAGGATCTCCCGAATATTGGGTAGCTGTCGTTAAACCAGGTAGAATACTTTATGAAATGGGCGGAGTCGCAGAAAATATAGCCAGAAAGGCTATTTCAATAGCAGCATCCAAAATGCCTATACGAACTCAATTCATTATTTCGGGATAATAATTAGAACCAAAGGAAAGAGGTCTTTAGGATGAAAACAAAAAAAATTGCAATTGTAGGTTTCTTTTTTTTTTTTTTTGAACACAGAATATTTTTTTTACTTCAACCTTTGGACTGAAAGAACAGATAAAATAAAATGATATGATTCAACCTCAAACCCATTTGAATGTAGCCGATAACAGCGGAGCCCGCGAATTGATGTGTATTCGAATCATAGGAGCTAGTAATCGGCGATATGCTTATATTGGTGACATTGTTGTTGCTGTAATCAAGGAAGCAGTACCAAATACGCCTTTAGAAAGATCAGAAGTGATCAGAGCTGTAATTGTACGTACTTGTAAAGAACTCAAACGTAGCAACGGTATGATAATACAGTATGATGATAATGCTGCGGTTGTCATTGATCAAGAAGGAAATCCAAAAGGAACTCGAATTTTTGGTGCAATCGCCCGGGAATTGAGACAGTTAAATTTCACTAAAATAGTTTCATTAGCACCCGAGGTATTATAAGACGAGACCATGATATAACCATGATATAGATATATTATTTGTGAATGAAATAGATTAATTAATAGATTATGTCTCACACATATACCTTTTGTAGTAATTATTATATATATAATTTTATATAAAATTATATATAAATTATTATATATAAATTATATATAAATTATTATATATTTCATAACCTAAATAAATAATAATAATAGATAGAAATAGAAAATAATAAAATAAAAAGAATAAATAATTAAAAAATAATGAAATATTAATATATAATTATAATTAAATATATTAAATATTAATTAAATATATTAAATATTAATATTCAAAATAAAAATTAGAATTCAGAATTCTATGAATAAAAATAAAAAAATTATTCTATTTTATAGAAATAGAATTCTTCTATAAAATAGAATTCAATATGAGATATTATATATTTCATTTTTATAATATTTCATTTTCTAATTTTCATAATATATTATTATTATATTCAATATATTCAATATTAGATATTTGATTGAATAAAAAATAGAAAAAGGAGCATGTTGATTATATCGAAAGTCAGGGGCAACAATCATTTTCGTTTATCATGGGTAAGGACACCATCGCTGACATAATAACCTCTATACGAAATGCTGACATGAATAGAAAAGGAACGGTTCAAATACCATCTACTAACATCACCGAAAACATTGTTAAAATACTTTTACGAGAGGGTTTTATTGAAAACGTGAGAAAACATAGGGAAAGCAACAAATATTTTTTAGTTTTAACTCTACGGTATAGAAGAAATAGGAAAGGATCATATAAAACTATTTTAAATTTAAAACGGATCAGTACACCTGGTCTACGAATCTATTCTAATTATCAACGAATTCCTAGAATTTTAGGAGGGATGGGGATTGTAATTCTTTCTACTTCTAGAGGTATAATGACAGATCGAGAGGCTCGATTAGAAAGAATCGGCGGAGAAGTTTTATGTTATATATGGTAATCTTTCTGATATCCGAATTATATGAGAAACTTCTATCCATTTTTGTGAAAAAAAAAGAGAGAAAACACAGGTTTCTAATATCACTCCTCATACATTAGTGAATGCGTGAAGGGGGTTTAACTGGAATAGGAATAAAAGAAAAAAGAAAATGGATTCATGAGGGTTTAATTACTGAATCACTTCCCAGGGGTATGTTCCAGGTTCCTTTATATAATGAAAATATGATTCTAGGCTATGTTTCCGAAAGGATTCGACGTACTCTTATTTTATATGTATACGACCGGGAAAGTAAAAATGGAAGTATAAGTCATTTAATTAGACTGTTTTTCAACTTCAACATTTTTTTTGGGGGGGGGGGGGATACTATTAGAAGTTCCAAATTTAAGGAAACCATATTTTCTTCCAATACATAGATTCGGGATTAAGTTAAGGAATGACAAATATGAAAATAAGGGCCTCTGTTCGTAAAATTTGTGAAAAATGTCGATTGATCCGTAGGCGGGGGCGAATTATAGTAATTTGTTCCAATCCAAGACATAAACAAAGACAAGGATAATATTTCCACAAAAGAGGGCTTTCTATTCTAAAGGACCGGATCCACAAATCAAATAAATTGATATTAAAGAAAAAAAATTTTATTAATATTCAATATTAAATCAAATAAAATTATATATATATATAAATTATATAATAATAGAATTTAAATATATTAATATATTCAAGCTCTATATATATATATTTTATTTATAATTTGAGTATTATTTTGATTATTATATTAATTATTATATATATTTCTTAATTTATTAAATATAGAATTTATATTCAATTTATATTAAATAAAATATATAATTAAGAATATTAATAATCAAAATAAATATAAATATTAATTCATAAAAAATATAATATAAAAATAAAATAGAATAATTTTGATTCTATATTATCAGTATTATAAGAAATATTATTTCTATTTTCAATTTGAAATTCTATTTAAAAAATGAGATTCTATATTAATAGAATACAATTAATATAGAAAAATAGAATATTAATTCTAGTTAGAAAATAGTAAAGGATCTGTTTTTGACATGAAATGGATATATCCATATATCTCGGACTTATATTTATGAAATAATAAAAAGATAATAAAATATGGCAAAACCTATACCAAAAATTGGTTCGCGTAAAAATGGACGTATTGGTTCGCGTAAGCATGCGCGTAAAATACCAAAGGGAGTTATTCATGTTCAAGCTAGTTTCAACAATACCATTGTGACTGTTACAGATGTACGGGGTCGGGTGATTTCTTGGTCCTCCGCCGGTACTTGTGGATTCAAGGGTACACGAAGGGGGACACCATTTGCCGCTCAAACCGCAGCAGGAAATGCTATTCGAACAGTAGCGGATCAAGGCATGCAACGAGCAGAAGTCATGATAAAAGGTCCCGGTCTCGGAAGAGATGCGGCATTAAGAGCTATTCGTAGAAGTGGTATACTATTAAATTTTATACGGGATGTAACCCCTATGCCACATAATGGATGTAGGTCCCCTAAAAAAAGACGTGTGTAAAACTAAAAATAAACATTGAAGAGATTTCAAGAGAAATAAACAATTCAAGGATTTGATCAAAATCAAATATATTACTATGGTTCGAGAGAAAGTAAGAGTATCTACTCGGACACTACAGTGGAAGTGTGTTGAATCAAGAGTAGACAGTAAGCGTCTTTATTATGGACGCTTTATTCTGTCTCCACTTATGAAAGGCCAAGCCGATACAATAGGCATTGCGATGCGAAGAGTTTTACTCGGAGAAATAGAGGGAACATGTATCACACGTGCAAAATCTGAGAAAATACCACATGAATATTCTACCATAGTAGGTATTCAAGAATCAGTACATGAAATTTTAATGAATTTGAAAGAAATTGTATTGAGAAGTAATCTGTATGGAACTCGGGACGCGTCTATTTGTGTCAAGGGTCCTGGATATGTAACTGCTCAAGACATCATTTTACCACCTTCTGTGGAAATCGTTGATAATACACAACATATAGCTAACCTAACAGAACCTATTAATTTGTGTAT